ATGCAACGATGATTCTTTTCTACAAATCATAAAGATATTGGTACTTTATATTTTGTTTTTGGAGCTTGAGCAGGAATAGTTGGTACATCATTAAGATTAATTATTCGAGCAGAATTAAGTCAACCAGGAAGTTTAATTGGTAATGATCAAATTTACAATGTAGTTGTAACAGCCCACGCATTTGTAATAATCTTTTTTATAGTTATACCTATTATAATTGGGGGATTTGGTAATTGATTAGTTCCTCTAATATTAGGAGCCCCAGATATAGCATTTCCACGTATAAATAATATAAGATTTTGATTATTACCTCCTTCCTTGTCATTACTATTAACAAGAAGTATAGTTGAAAGAGGTGTAGGAACAGGATGAACTGTATATCCTCCATTAGCAGCTGCTATTGCTCATGCAGGAGCTTCTGTAGATTTAGGAATTTTTTCTTTACACTTAGCTGGTGTCTCATCTATTTTAGGAGCAGTAAATTTCATAACTACAGTAATTAATATACGATCCTATGGTATAACTATAGATCAAATACCATTATTTGTATGATCAGTATTTATTACTGCTATTTTATTACTTTTATCTCTTCCAGTTTTAGCAGGTGCTATTACAATATTATTAACAGATCGTAATTTAAATACATCATTCTTTGATCCAGCAGGAGGAGGTGATCCTGTTCTATATCAACATTTATTCTGATTCTTTGGTCACCCAGAAGTTTATATTTTAATTTTACCAGCATTTGGTATAATTTCACACATTGTTAGACAAGAATCAGGAAAAAAAGAATCTTTTGGTACATTAGGTATAATCTACGCTATAATAGCAATTGGAATTTTAGGATTTGTAGTATGAGCTCATCATATATTTACAGTTGGAATAGATGTAGATACACGTGCCTATTTTACATCAGCTACTATAATTATTGCTATTCCAACAGGAATTAAAATTTTTAGATGACTTAGAACCCTACATGGAACTCAAATAAATTATTCTCCATCTTTATTATGAGCTTTAGGATTTATTTTTTTATTTACTGTAGGAGGTTTAACTGGAGTAGTATTAGCTAACTCCTCAATCGATATTATTTTACATGATACTTATTATGTTGTTGCTCATTTCCATTATGTATTATCTATAGGAGCTGTATTTGGAATTTTTGGTGGTATTGCTCACTGATTTTCCCTAATAACCGGTTTATCTTTAAATCCAAAATGATTAAAAATACACTTTCTAATTACTTTCATTGGAGTAAATTTAACTTTCTTCCCTCAACATTTCTTAGGATTAAATGGTATACCACGACGGTATTCTGATTATCCTGACGCCTATGCAACTTGAAATATTGTATCTTCATTAGGTTCAATAATTTCTTTTGTTGCTGCACTGGGATTTTTATTAATTATTTGAGAAGCCTTAGTGTCAAATCGACCTGTTATTTTTACACCATTTTTACCATCTTCAATCGAATGAAAGCATTCTTACCCACCTGCAGATCATTCATATATAGAAATTCCATTAATTACTAATTATCTAAAATGGCAGATAGATGTATAGGATTTAAGCTCCTACTAGGAAGATTTATTCTTCTTTTAGAAATACATATGGCAACATGAGCATATTTAGGTCTTCAAGATAGTGCTTCACCTCTTATAGAACAATTAATTTTTTTTCATGATCATATTATATTAGTTTTAGTATTAATTGTTACATTTGTGGGATATATAATATCAACTTTATTTTTCAATTCCTTTATTAATCGATATATACTAGAAAATCAACCAATTGAAATTATTTGAACATCAATCCCTGCTTTTATTCTTATTTTCATTGCTCTCCCATCATTACGGTTATTGTATCTTCTAGATGAAGTAAATAACCCATCTATAACTCTAAAAACAATTGGACATCAGTGATATTGAAGATATGAATATTCTGATTTTTTACAAATAGAATTTGATTCTTATATAATTCCATCTAATGAATTAAAAGATTCAGAATTTCGTTTACTAGATGTTGATAATCGAACAATTTTACCTATAAATACACAAATTCGAGTTCTTATCACAGCAGCAGATGTTATTCATTCTTGAACTGTACCTGCTTTAGGTATTAAAGCAGATGCAATTCCAGGACGTCTAAACCAAACCAGATTTTTAATTAATCGACCAGGTTTATTTTATGGACAATGCTCAGAAATTTGCGGAGCAAATCATAGATTTATACCCATTGTAATTGAAAGAGTTTCTATTAATTCATTTCTAAACTGAATTTCTTTATCAATTGAAAACTCACCCGATGACTGAAAGTAAGTTTAGATCTTTTAAATCTATTATAGTATATTAACGTCTACTTCTGGTGAAGAAATTAGTTAAATTCATAACATTCGTTTGTCATGCGTAAATTATCTTAAAGATATTTCTTAATGCCTCAAATAGCTCCTCTTTATTGATTATATTTATTTTTCTTTTTTTTATTAATATTCTTACTATTTTTTATATTAAATTATTTCATTAAACCTTTTAATAATATTTCTTCAATTTCTTATGACAATAAAATTATTTCTAAATCCTGAAAATTATAACAAATTTATTTTCAATTTTTGAACCCTCATCAAGAATTTTCAATTTATCAATAAATTGAATTTCTACTATATTAGGACTAATATTTCTACCTTATTTATACTGGGCTTCTCCCTCACGTTGATCATTATTGTGAAGAAAAGTAATTCAAACTCTCCATAAAGAATTTAAAGCTTTACTTCAACCTTCCCATATTGGATCAACTATACTATTTGTAGCCTTATTTAGCCTTATTGTATTTAATAACTTTTTAGGTCTTTTACCATATGTATTTACTAGATCAAGACATATAGCAATAACCTTATCTTTATCTCTTCCCTTATGACTAACATTAATAGTATTTGGCTGATTTCAGCATACTAAACACATATTTGCTCACTTAGTTCCCCAAGGAACTCCTTTTGCTTTAATACCATTTATAGTATTAATTGAAACTATTAGAAATGTAATTCGACCAGGAACTCTAGCTATTCGACTAGCTGCTAATATAATTGCTGGTCATTTACTTTTAACTTTATTAGGAGGTGTGGGACCTTCATTAAGTTTATCCATATTATCTATTCTTATTACTGCCCAAATTCTTCTTTTAATTCTAGAATCTGCTGTTGCAATTATTCAATCATATGTATTTGCCGTTCTTAGAACTCTTTATACAGGAGAAATTAACTAATGACATCATCTCATGGTTTCCATCCATATCACCTAGTAGATATAAGACCCTGACCTCTTACTGGTTCAATTAGAGCTATAATATTAACTACTGGTTTAGTAAAATGATTTCATCAATATAATATAAATCTTCTTATTTTAAGATTTATCGCAACTATCTTAACTATAATTCAATGATGACGAGATGTAACTCGTGAAGGAACTTATCAAGGATTACATACCTTAACAGTAATAAAAGGACTACGATGAGGAATAATTCTATTTATTCTATCAGAAGTGTTATTTTTCTTTTCTTTTTTTTGAGCATTTTTTCATAGAAGACTATCTCCAACTGTAGAAATTGGTATATATTGACCTCCTTTGGGCATTCAACCTTTTAACCCATTTCAAATTCCCCTCTTAAATACAACTATTTTACTCTCTTCAGGTGCAACAGTTACATGAGCTCATCACGCTATTATAGAAGCTAATCATAATCAAGCAATTCAAAGTCTTGGATTAACTATTATTTTAGGATTTTATTTTACTTTACTTCAAGCATATGAATACATTGAAGCCCCTTTTACTATTGCAGACTCAGTATTTGGATCAACTTTCTTTGTTGCAACAGGATTTCATGGTCTTCATGTTATTATTGGAACAACATTTTTATCAGTCTGTTTTTTACGACTTTATAAATGTCATTTTTCATCTGCACATCATCTAGGATTTGAAGCTGCTGCCTGATATTGACATTTTGTCGATGTAGTGTGATTATTTTTATATATTTTTATTTACTGATGAGGTGGATAATTTTTTTAGTATAATAAGTATATCTGACTTCCAATCAGAAGGCCTAAATAACTTAGAAAAAATAATTTTTACAATATTAATAATTTCAATTTTAACATTTACTATTTCATGTGTAGTTATAATTATCGCAACTATTTTGTCAAAAAAAACAATTATAGACCGAGAAAAAAACTCACCATATGAATGTGGATTTGACCCCAAGGGGTCAGCTCGTCTTCCTTTTTCTTTACGATTTTTTTTAATTGCTGTAATTTTCCTAATTTTTGATGTAGAAATCACATTATTACTTCCTATTGCTTCTACTTTAAGATTAACAAATATTTTTTCTTGATTTTTTACAAGAATTGTATTTTTATTTATTCTTCTATTTGGACTTTATTATGAATGATTTCAAGGAGCTTTAAATTGATCTTAATTTATAAACCATAGTCAATATTATGACGTATGAGTTGCATTCATAAAGAGTTTTTTAAACTGGTTTAAAAATTCTAAAAATTAGAAAGCGAATTATTGCATTTAGTTTCGACCTAAATTTTAGGCTTTTATAGCCTTCTAATTTTATTGATAGAAACCAAATAGAGGTATATTACTGTTAATAATAAAATTGAACTTTCCAGTTCCTATCAAGTAAGGAATATTATGACCAAAAACAAAGCTTCTAACTTTTATTTAAGCGGTTAAATTCCGTTTATATTCCTGTTTTTATGGTGTAATCAACACATTGTATTTTCATTACAAAACTGAAATTTTAATTTCTAAAAATTAATTTACTCAAAGTAAATTTTACATCTTAAGTGCCACAAACTAATATTTTTTATTAAACTATTTGAGTTTTATTTACAGACAAATTATGTCTCTTTTGCAGCTTCAATGCAATATTCTAAATAAATTATATAAATCTTATAGTTATAAAAACATAAATATTATAATAACTCCAATAATAAACATTTTTATAAAAACTTTAATTCTATTTATTTGCAATAAATTTAAAATAACAAATAACTTTGAAAAAAAATAATATAAACCCTGACCTCCTAAATATTCATATCAGCCCTTATCTATTAATTTTTCTATGATAATTCCATTATTAAGATTTACCTCCCTAATCTTTTTAGTTCTTAAAAAAGGTATAAATCATATTGAACCAAATATTACTACAAATTTGTAATTCATTAAAGATTTTAAATTATATGTAACATTTAATAAATTCAGTATATAACCTAAAAATGCTCCTAATAAAACAATTATTAATACAAAATTTTTTATAAATATCCTTATACAAATTATATATGGCTCTGGAAAAATCAGTCATGATAGTACTGCTCCTATAATAATTGCCCTAAATCCTAATAAAGTTATCGAATTATTTATAATCTTATCTTCATCAAATACATTATTTAAAGATCTTAAATTATATTCACCTCTTAATCTATAAAAAATTAATCGTATAGTATAACTTACAGTTAAACCTGTAGCAAATACATATAATAAAAAAGAAATAAAATTAATTCACCTTATAAATGCTACTTCTAAAATTATATCTTTTGAATAAAATCCCGCTAAAAAAGGAAATCCACATAATGCTAAATTTGCTACTGTTATATAAGCTACTCTTAATGGCATAAATTTAATTAAACAGCCTATATATCGAATATCTTGATAACCTCCTACTCTATGAATAACAACTCCCGCACATATAAATAATAATGCTTTAAATAATGCATGACTTAATAAATGAAAAAAAGAAAGATCAGGATAACCTAGAGATAAAATTCTTAATATTACACCTAATTGTCTTAAAGTAGATAAAGCAATAATTTTTTTTAAATCATATTCAAAATTAGCACCTAATCCAGCCATAAATATTGTTAAACATGAAATTAATAGCAATCAACTCTGAATTTTTGAATTTTCTAAAGCAGATCTAAATCGAATTATTAAATAAACTCCAGCAGTTACAAGAGTTGACGAATGAACTAAAGCAGATACAGGTGTAGGAGCTGCTATTGCGGCAGGTAATCATGCAGAAAAAGGAATTTGAGCTCTCTTAGTTATAGCAGCTAATATAATTAAAAATTTTAATAAAATTCATTCTTTATCCAGAATATAATATCTGTATATAATAAAATTTCAACTTCCTAGTCTCATTATTAAACCAATTCTTAATAAAATAGCAACATCACCAACTCGATTTGATAAAATAGTTAATATACCAGCATTAGCAGATTTTTCATTTTGGTAAAAAATCACAAGAGCATAAGATACTAACCCTAGACCATCTCATCCTAATAAAATTCTAATTAAATTAGGTCTTAAAACTATTATAGCTATAGAAAAAACAAAAGCTAAAACAAGATATATAAATCGATTAAAATTTTTATCTCCCGCTATATATCTTCCCCTATAAAATATCACTCTACTAGAAATCAATAAAACAAAAGATAAAAATAATATAGAAATTCAATCAAAAATCAAAACAAAAATAATTGATAAAGAATTTAATCTTATTAATTCTCACTCAATTATATTAACTTCTCCAGAAAACATTTTTATTATAAATACAATTCAACAAGTAAAAGAACATAAACCTAAAAATAGTATTCTAGTTATATGTATATAAATTTTTCAAACCATTATCTATTATCTATATTAATTAACTAATATTTTTATCTAGATATATAATTCCACTAACTAAATTTAAATTTAAAATTAATCCATTTAAAGGAAATCAATGTAAAAACAGTACTAAATATTCATTAACTTTACCAGAACTACAAGAATATAAAGACCTAAAAAAAATCCCATGCTGACTTAATCTATATATATATAAGGTGTATCTAGCTCTAAAAAAAGAAAGTAATATTAAACCAAATATACTTAATTTATTTCATCTTATTAAACTAATAATTAAACTAATTTCACCAAATAAATTTAAAGAAGGAGGAGCTGCTATGTTACCAACACTTAATAAAAATCATCATAATCCTATTCTAGGCATGAAATTTAATAATCCCTTACTGATTAGAAGTCTTCGACTTCCTACTCGTTCATATACTATATTTGCTATACAAAAAAGACCTGAAGAACATAATCCATGGCCTACTATAACTACCACAGCCCCTATTAAACCTCATCAACTAAAAATTATTAATCCACATAAAACTAACCTTATATGTACTACAGAAGAATAAGCAATTAAAGATTTTATATCTACTTGTCGTAAACACACTAAACTAATAATAATACCACCTATTAAACTAATTCTAATTCACAATCAAGAAAAATTTAAACTAATTTTTTGAAAAATAATTAAAATACGAATCAATCCGTACCCTCCTAATTTTAATAACACACCAGCTAAAATTATAGATCCTGCTACAGGAGCTTCTACATGAGCTTTAGGTAATCATAAATGGAACATATATATAGGTAACTTTACTAAAAAAGCTATAATTCTACTAAAATATCAAATTATATTAACATAATTTAAAATAATAACTGGTTTTATTAACAATATTGTAAGACTTCCTTCTTTAAAATAAATAAATAATAAAGAACATAATAAAGGTAATGATAAAGCTAAAGTATAAAATAATATATAAATACCGGCTTGAATACGTTCAGGTTGATACCCTCAACCTAAAATTAAAATTAAAGTAGGAATTAATGATATTTCAAATCTAATGTAAAATAATAAATAATTTAAAGTAGAAAAAGTTAAATAAAGACTTAATAATAAAAATAAATTAACAATAATAAATATTGAAGGAAATTTTTTTATAAATTTCACCTGTCTTCTAGAAATAATAATTAAAAATATAATCCAAGAACTCAAATAAATTATAATATATCTTACATAATCTATACCTAATCCAAACCCCAAATTATACAAATATATATTACTAAAACAATTTAAACCAACTAAAAACCTCAATAAACCTAGTCCAACTTGAACCAAATTTCAATTATCTTTAAATTTTATCAATATAATTATAGGTAATATAATTTTTAACATTCTAAAATATTAAATCTTTTAAAATAATCATTTCCATGACTTCGAACAATCAAAACTAATAACGTTAAACCAAGAGCACCTTCACATACCACCAAAGTTAAAAAAAATAAAGTAAAATAAACTTCTCTTCCTACATTTCTTATTTGTAATCTTAAAAGTCAAAAAATACCTAATATTATAAATTCTAATCTTAATAATGAATTTAATAAATGTTTATGATAAGAAATAAATCCTCATAAACCACAAAAAATTATAAACAAAGAACCTACCGTTATTAAAAATCTAAAATTTATCATTAATTAAAAGTTTTAATAGTTTAAATTTAAAACTTTGGTCTTGTAAACCAAGAATGAAATATATTTCTTAAAACTTCAGAGAAAAAGAATAATATCTTTATCTTTAATTCCCAAAACTAATATTTTTTTAAACTATTCTCTGATATTTTAATATTAACTATTCCTTTATTACTTACTTTTTCAATTTTATTTACACAACTTTCCCACCCCTTAGCCATAGGTCTAACATTATTAATTCAAACAATTTTAATCTCTATTACAGTGGGAATTTCAACCTACTCCTTCTGATTTTCTTATATTTTATTCTTAGTTTTTTTAGGAGGAATATTAGTTTTATTCATTTATGTAGCTTCTTTAGCATCAAATGAATCATTTTATTTTTCTAACTCCCTATTATTTATATTTTTTTTTATATTTTTTGTTTCTTTCTTATTTTTATTTATAGATCCCTTTCTAATATTAAATTCATCATCACTCCAAACTTCTTCATTTAAATTATTAACATCTACACCATTTATTATCAATTGAATTTACAACACTCCTTCAATAATTTTTACTATTTTTATTATCTGCTATCTTTTATTAATATTAATTATTGTAGTAAAAATCACTAATTTATTTAAAGGACCATTACGGTTACTACAATAATGACAACACCTTTACGAAAATCTCACCCACTATTTAAAATTGCTAATAACGCTCTTGTTGATATACCACTTCCAAGAAATATTTCTACATTCTGAAATTTTGGGTCATTATTAGGTTTATGTTTAATTGTCCAAATTGCTACTGGTTTATTCTTAGCTATACATTACACTGCTCACATTGATCTTGCATTCTCCAGAGTTGCTCATATTTGTCGAGATGTAAATTACGGATGATTTTTACGTACACTTCATGCTAACGGAGCTTCATTCTTTTTCATTTGTCTTTATATTCATATTGGACGAGGAATTTATTTTAGATCTTATATAAATTTTCATGCTTGAATAGTAGGTGTAGTAATTTTATTTATAATTATAGCAACTGCATTTTTAGGTTATGTTCTCCCATGGGGTCAAATATCTTTTTGAGGAGCAACTGTTATTACAAATCTATTTTCAGCTATTCCTTATATTGGAACTGATTTAGTTCAATGAATTTGAGGAGGATTTTCGGTAGACAATGCCACCCTAACTCGATTTTTCTCATTTCATTTTATCTTACCTTTAGTAGCTGCTGCTTTTTCAATAATTCACATTTTATTTTTACATCAAGCTGGTGCAAATAATCCTTTAGGTATTTCAAGACAATCAGATAAAGTTCCATTCCACCCATATTTTACTTTTAAAGATATTGTAGGATTTGTTATAATATTAACTATATTGTTATTTTTAACTTTATTAGCTCCTTATTTTTTAGGAGACCCAGATAATTTTATTCCAGCTAACCCTCTAGTAACCCCACCTCATATTCAACCAGAATGATACTTTTTATTTGCTTATGCCATTTTACGATCAATTCCTAATAAATTAGGAGGAGTTATTGCCTTAGTTGCATCAATTGCTATTTTAATAATCCTGCCCTTTACACACACATCAAAATTTCAAAGACTAGCATTTTACCCGCTTAATCAAATCTTATTTTGAATTTTTGTAGTAATTGTCTTTCTTTTAACTTGAATTGGAGCTCGGCCAGTTGAAGATCCTTATATTATTACAGGACAAATATTGACAATTTTATACTTCTTATTTTATTTAATAAATCCTCTTTTATTAATTTGATGAGATAATATACTTAAATGATTGTTTAGTTTAATTTAAAACAAATGTTTTGAAAACATTAGATAAGAAATACTTCTTAATAATCTTATTTATCAATATACTAATTTAATTATAAATTAAACAAAAACAAAATATTTTAAACCCCAAAAAAAAAATTAAATAATTAATTGATAAAGGTAAATAACTTTTTCAAGCTAAATATATCAACTTATCATAACGTAAACGAGGTAAAGTACCACGAACTCATACAAAAATAAAAGCAATTATAACTCTTTTAATGTAAAATATTACTCTAAATGGACTTCTTCCTAAAAAAAAAATAACAAAAAGAACTCTTATAAATAAAATCCTAGCATATTCTGCTATAAAAATTAACGCAAATCCTCCCGCCCCATATTCAGTATTAAATCCAGAAACTAACTCAGATTCACCCTCTGCAAAATCAAAAGGTGTCCGATTAGTTTCTGCCAAACAAGACCTAAATCACACTATTCTTAATGGAAATGCAATAATAATAAATCAAAAATTTACTTGATATTGATTAAATAAATTTAAATTAAATCCCCCAATCAACATCACAAAAGACAATAAAATTAAAGCTAACCTCACTTCATATGAAATAGTTTGAGCGACAGCACGTAAACTACCCAAAAGAGAATATTTACAATTTGAAGATCATCCAGCAATTATAGTTGAATAAACTCCTATACTTAAACAACATAAAAAAAATAAAATTCTCAAATTAAATCTTATTAACCCAGTTTCATAAGGTACAACTACCCAAACTAATAATGAAATAAATAAACTAAACACAGGACACATATAATAGACCAAAAAATTAGATACAGTAGGAATTATTTGTTCTTTAGTGAAAAGTTTTACAGCATCTGAAAAAGGTTGTAAAATGCCTATAAATCCTACTTTATTAGGACCCTTACGAATTTGAATATAACCTAAAATTTTACGCTCTAATAAAGTAACAAAAGCAACCCCAACTAAAACACAAATAATTAACACTAAAAAATTGATAATCTCCACAATTATTAAAGTCACAAAATAATTAGATTTAATTTAATTATTTAGCTATTTATAGAATCATTCTATTTAACAGGAACCTAAATCCAGCACATATTATCTGCCAAAACAGCTCATCCAATTATTAAAAATAATTTTAATTATTCAATCCTTTCGTACTAAAATAATTTTTAAATATTAAAAGATAGAAACCGACCTGGCTTACGCCGGTCTGAACTCAAATCATGTAAATGTTTTAAAGGTCGAACAGACCTTCTTATATAACTGCTACAATTATATAGATATTTTAATTCAACATCGAGGTCGCAAACTTTTTTCTCGATAAGAACTCTCAAAAAAAATAACGCTGTTATCCCTAAAGTAACTTAAACTTTTAATCTTTAATACAGGATCCTTTATTAATAAATCACTTATTCACTTATTTTTGTCTAAAAAAATTAACAGTTAATAATCATTTTACCATTATCACCCCAACAAAATAAAATTTATTTACCAAATTTTTATTATAATTCAAAATTTAATTAAATAAAAATTTAATATTAAGCTTTATAGGGTCTTATCGTCTTTTTAATTTATTTAAGCCTTTTCACTTAAAAGTTAAATTCAATAAATAATTATAAAGACAGATTTTCTTTTGTCAAACCATTCATACAAGATTCCAATTAAAAAACTAACGATTATGCTACCTTTGCACAGTCAGGATACCGCGGCCCTTTAAAAAATTTATCAGTGGGCAGGTTAAACTTTTTATACCTTCAAACAGACATGTTTTTGATAAACAGGCAAAGAAATTTTTTGCTGAATTCCTTTATATTATTATAAAATTATTAAACAATATATAATATTTTATTTTTTAAATTAACATTAAATTTTACTAATAAAATCATTATATTAAAATTTTCCTTATTAAAATTAATTTTTTAATATTTCAAAAAAGTTATTATAAATAATATAATAAAAAAAATTTAGTTAAAACACTTTATAAATATATCTACTTTTAAGACTAATTAAAGTATTTAAAATTTATATAACTTTTTATTAATCTATATTATAAGAAGCTAATCCCTCCTATACTTTAATTTTATATATAATTAAATATAAAAAATAAATTTAATTTATTTTTTAAAAAACTAGATATAATAAAACTCGGCTGATATTTCATCTTTAATTTTATATTAAAAATTTATTTTTTACAAAAACTTTTTTATAAAATTAACTGTTTTTATTTCGAGATATTTACAATACTTAAATTATATAAATTTTCCCTGATACACAAGGTATATAATTTTAAAATTACTATAAAAAAATTTTATATTATAAACTTTCCTTTACAGTACTTTAATCTATAGTTTATTTATTATTTATTTTATTAAAAATTACTTAATTACAAATCAATAAAATTATTTTTCTTATAAAAATTAAAAAAAATATTATAAACAAGTTATTAAATTTTCAAAGTAAATCGACTTGCACGATAATCCTTTTCAACGTAAACGAAATATTAAACTACTCTAACTATACTTTGATAATTCTAGATACACTTTCCAGTACATCTACTATGTTACGACTTATTTCATTTATAAATGAAAGCGACGGGCGATATGTACATGATTTAGAGCCTTTATCCTATAAACTTATTAAATTTATAATACCATCAAATCCTCCTTCATAATAAGAATTATCTTATTAATTCATTATAAAACAATTTATTGTAATTCATTTTACCTTGTTTATAAGCTGCACCATGATCTAATTTTAATAAATATTTAAATTTGATAATTTTTCTTTTTAGAATTATCTGATAATGATGGTATACAAACTGATTATTTAACAAAAACAAGTAAGATTCTTCGTGGTTTATCGATTAAAAAACAAATTCCTCTGAAAAGATTAAATCACCGCCAAATCTTTTAATTTTTAAGTATTTAACTAATACTAATCTAGCTTTATATTTTTTCCTAAAATAATAGGGTATCTAATCCTAGTTTATAATTAGATTTTTTAGCTTCAATTACAATCACTAATGTAATATAAAATAACAATTAAATTTTACCTTTTATTATTTATAACATCTATAAAATTTTCATTTAACTAAACGCTAATCTTTTTTACTTAATCTTAAAGTATAACCGCGAATGCTGGCACAAATATTTATCAGATTTAATTATTATTACTAATTCATACTTTCGTATATAAATATTAATAATTTATGCTGAGACTATATAATTTCATAATTATATTTATTCAAAAAAATATTTAATATAAAATTAAATATACTTATACATACTAATAATTTTCATGCAATTTTAATAAAAACGTAAAAATTCAAGCCAAAATTAAACATTTTATTTATACATTAATAATAAATATAAATTTATATACAAATAAATCTTTGTATAATAAAAAGATTCAAAAATTCCTTTGTACAATATATGTATATAATTAAATCAATATTATAATAAAGAACAATTATATACATATAAATGTATATATATCTATATAAACATATATACATATATATGTATATATTTCAATAAATTTTATATAATAATAACATATAAACTAATAACATAAAAAAAAATATAAAGAGTATATCTAAATACAGACAAAAAAAAAGAAATAATCAAAAAAATTTCATAAAAAAAGAACCTATAATAATATAAAACAAAGAACAATGACAGTGTATATAAAATGAAAAAATTATATTAAAGATTTATTTTAAATATACACAAATATAGTTCTACTACGGATATATAACAATAAATGTAATGTGGGTTAGTAGAACTAAGGGGTAATTTCAATGGTTTAGACTTTTTACTCTTGCCCCAGGAGAGAAAGTCTAAACCAATGAAATTACCCCTTTATAAAAGGGGAATGAATTATATTATTGTTTTGTATATATATTAAATACATCTAATTAAATTTAAATATTTAGTATAATTATATTTTATTTAATTAAATGTATATATTATTATATATTATTTTTTTTATCCATTCATTCTACTTGAGCTTCCACAATTAATGTTTTATGTAATATTCTATATTTAAACTACTATCTTTTAGATTAATATATTCTACAAACTACATTCATACATATATTATTTGTAACGGATTTGCACCATTCCCTAAAAGATCAAAACTTTTTATGCTCTTTACACCAACAAATATACTAACAAATAATAAAACTAATTACAAATTTATATAAACACATTATAATATTTTATACACATTATTTATTATAACCTTTTAATAATAATTTTTTACTAAATTACAACAATTCTAACCCAATAAAATTATTTTTATTATAAAATAAATAATTATATCAATTTATAATTTAATTTTTTCCACCAAACCCTTTTAATATAGTGCCTGATTTAAAAGGATAGCTTTGATAGAGCTAATCATGTAATTTTTTTACCTATATTATTTTATTTTTTTTTTCTTCTACAATTTAACTATTTATAACAATTTAATAAAAGATAAGCTAATATTAAGCTAATGGGCTCATACCCCGTAAATGAAAGTATAACCTTTCTCTTTTTAATGTTTTTTCCTTCATCTTATATTATTTTCATTTTTACATTACTTTTAGGTTCTATTATTTCAATCTCTTCCCCTTCTTGATTTGGAGCTTGAGTTGGATTAGAATTAAATATGATATCTTTTATTCCCCTTATTGTTTTAAAAATAAACTCTTATTACTCAGAAGCAGCCTTGAAATATTTTCTTATCCAAGCTTTAGGATCAGCTTTATTTATTACATCAGGATTTCTTTCTATATCTTTTCTTTCCATTAGTTATATTCTTATCTTTTTAGCTCTTTTACTAAAATTAGCTAGTGCTCCATTTCATTTTTGATTTCCTCAAGTTATAGAAGGTCTAAACTGACCCCAAGTTTTTTTATTATCTACAGTTCAAAAGCTAGCTCCTATAATCCTCTTATCATATTTAATAATTAATAATATTATAGTTAAAATAATTATTTTTTTTTCAATTCTATCAGCTATTGTAGGAGCTTTAGGAGGTTTAAACTTACTACTTTTACGTAAAATTATTGCCTTCTCTTCAATTAATCATATATCTTGAATAATAATTGCAATTTCAACCGGAGATACTTTTTGATTTATTTACTTTATCATTTATTCATTTATTTTATTTTCAATTACAAGTGTATTTTTCAATCTCCAAGTATTTACACTATCAAACTTGATGCAATCAGATCAAAATAGGATTTTCATCAATTTTAATTTCATTTTAATCTTCTATCTTTGGGTGGATTACCACCCTTTACAGGATTTATTTCCTAAATGAATATTAATTCAAATTATAGTTAACCTTAACCTATATATTCCTTTATTCTTTTTATTATTTTCAGCCTTAATCACTTTATATTTTTACTTACGTATTATTATTTTATTTATTCTACTTTTAAATCCTATTATAAATTTTAATATAAAATATAAATCACTTGCTTCTAATATCCCGATACTAATAAAAACATCTTTTAATCTTATCGGACTCTTATTGCCTATTTATTTTTTATTAATCTAGAATTTTAAGTTATTTAAACTAAAAGCCTTCAAAGTTTTAAAAAAAAGTTCAAACCTTTTAAATTCTACTAAACCCTAGTGATCAACACATCTTTAAACTTGCAATTTAATGTTATTATTTATACTATAGAGTTTAATAAAGGAATTATAAATTCGTCTATAGATTTACAATCTACCGCCTATACCTCAGCCACTTTATT